TCATGATTGATGATAATGTGAGGGGAGGAGTCTTGAATGATGGAAGGAAGGATCCCCCCTCACTCGACGAACTACCTGTACCAATCTATCCCGGAAACATCCAATCGATCCAGTGTATGCTAATGACCTGCCATAGCAAGCAACCAGAAGATTGGGTCTTTTACACGAAACTGACTGAATGACTATCCCTAACGGGCTCACGAAGAAGAAAAGAAGAATCTATTTCCTTACAAAAAAGTACTCCTATACAACGCCGAGAAAGAAAGTGAGAAATGCGCCTATCTTCTTACGAAGGGATGCCGTATCAAATAGAAGGGACCAAGGCACCCAGAGAATTGAAACTCGCCACACCAAGGTCATGAACTCAAGATCGGCCCGGCCTCGAGATTCACTTTGACTCTCCCCGCCTTATATTGGTAGGAAGAAAGCTGATGTATTGGTAGGCTAACCGGGCCCGCCTCTAACTGAATAAACACAAAGAGGCGAGACAGGCCCCATTCATAGGCGATGTACCGGCGCTGCCTTGGTAGGGCACAGGTATGAATTTCTATCGGTCGAATTCGATGCCGAGACGAAGCAATCTTAGTCATCTATTCCAAGGTACCGGAGAGAAGGATTGATTTGGGAGTTAGCTGGCCAAGTCTTCTGTTGTGGGTGCATCGAGGGGGAGGGGCCAAAGATGCGCTGGAAAGGATCTCGGTGGGGGTAAGGCGGAACATCCAGTCATTCATTCAAAAAGGGATCGGCCCGTATCAAATATGGTCCACTTATCATCCCATTGAAAGGTCCCGCGGATCGGCCCGTATCAAATCTCAGGGGGCAAGGAAGTGGAGTAAAGGCGAGATCAGGAACACTAAGATGGATGGAAGGATTTTTGGGGGACACGCTCTCTTTCCTATTCATCCCCCTAGCTGACCTTGAAGCAGGATACATGGAGATGGATAGACCAACCGGTAGAGTGCCTCCCCCTTGGGTGTTATGGAGAGGGAATGGCATAATATGCCAGCAATCCTCCTTCCTTTCTTCTCATTCCACCCTTACTGAACTTAGGGTCGGGGATATCCAAAGAAAGAGGTATTCAGCTAACTGGTTTCGGGATGAATCAAAGGGATCCTGGATATACAGATAGATCTATTCCACTCTCTCCGTCCGAAAAGGGGACGATCAGACCATTCCTATATCTTTCCATAAGCAGGAGTGGACACCAGTCGTTCGAATCCCGCTTTCATCGGACGGAGGCTGCATTCTATCTACAATCTGTCTTTCAATTCCCGAGGGAGCGTTTATATATAGATGTAGGCAATTAACAGTTATCATCGGAAGGAAGGGCAAAGATCCCACCCGGAACCTTTGGGAGATAGCTACGATACGAGATAGGCCGGCCCGCCGGTCAGAGCATTCATTCATGAGGATCGGATCACATGTCTGGGGTCAATGAATCGATTCGGAAGGGCAAGCAGACGGGGCTTAGATGCTCCAACCTGCTTATCCGTCTCCCCAGGGCTTCGACTCACTTATTTAATTCCGGCTTGTAGTGATAGGGCAGGGAAGGAGCCAGTCAAAGTTGATGACCCGGAACCGCTTGCTTACTCACTTCCATGCCCCCTGAGATTTGATATGGGCGGGGTCAAGGCAATCTATTCAACCAAGCAGGGGCTGTCGACTGACGAAGGAAGGAGAGGGAATAGCCTGCTAGCTCCCACTTCCTTGCGTCCCGGACCAGCGCCCGTCATCCCGACCCGACATCCGACTGGCGGATACTCCCGCGCAGTAGGAGCGGACTGAGTCGGTATTCGTCTACGAGAGGCGCACTCGTATGCCTTTCGAGGCTTCTCAGTGTAAGAAAGCAGAACCTCACCTCTTTCTGTTGCTGAACACAAACCTACTTTAGATCTACTAGAACATGTAGATCTACTAGACTACAAACAAAGAAGTTGGTAGCAACAGAACTGACTCTAAACCACTAGAGACAGTCACCTACAATAATCAGTCTACCTACGCTACATTGTAGAGAGACGTTCGACTCCACGTGTCCGCAGAACAGTTACGAAGTCGCAAGACGAGTGAATGAAGGCGCTGTAAGCGGTAGTGAATACTCGTTCCATGGAGACCCTCAGGCAGAAACGTTCCGTCACTATAGACTGAACTCGCTGTGAACACTGTCGGCTCGTGAAGTAGACGGTTTGGATACATGCTCCGTAGCTATAGACTGCCAGTCAAGTTCTCTAAACGATCCTTGGTGGGAATGAAAAGCCGGTACCTTCAGTCAAGTTCAGTTGACGGACTACTTTGAGTTGTGGAGGAATCGAGAAGATACTTCACACGGGAGGAATCGTTTGTCAAAAAAAGCTGATGCACGTAGCTCGCTGGAAGCTAAGAGTCAACTAGCCCAAAAACGGGAATCGCTGTTTGAGTAGTTCCTTAATCCCTTCTTACTCATTACAGTCAAGTCATGCCACCAGCCAGCCGGGGCACATTGGCCTCAACGCTCGCGTTCTACGTTTACTATGGGGTACTATTTTCCTTACCGGAAGCAAAGGGCTCATCTCAGTAGGTGCTTGTGCTGTGGTTTTTAGTTCCTTGGCTTGTGTTCTAATAGTAACCACAGGAAAAAAGCGGGGAGCATTCTCTAAAAAATAATGATTTAGGAATATGGTAGGGTTCATAGTCCCTAGTCTCGTTTTTGCCGAGCCTGCAAACGTAGGAGCAAACTACTACGCAAGTGGAGGCGTTGCGTTAGCACTACACCTAACAAGCAGCTTTCATTTTTCAAATGAAATTCAAATTCATATTCACATGAATTTCAATTCAAATTCATATGAAATTCAAATTCATATGAAATTCAACCATGCCCTATTTATTTGACTTGGACTTAAGGTTCTACTTGATTTCGGCATATGATCGCCTATAAACCAGAAATCGGGAGCCTCTCCCGACCTTATATAGTCAAAGGCGAAGGTGGAAGGGGAATGTTCCGCGCTGAAGCACAAAATGCAAGATTTCATAGAAGAAGGAAAAATCAACGTGGCGGATGAACAGGAAGCTCCTAAGAACCCCAACGAAAAAATGGGAGAATAGAGCAGCCCCCTAGTCACGCTCCGGTCTCAACATGCTGGGCCGAGGAAGTGTCCGATTTCCAACATCCCCTACCATCACTACAATTAAAGCTATTAATGCTATCTGGCTTTGTGAGGAAGATCCCTCCCACTGGATCATCATGACCCCTACGTTACGGCTTCCAAAGGCGATCCTAAGGGAAGAAGAATTTGGAAAAGGGATAAGGCTGCAAGAAGAACCTAGAGAGGAAGCTCCACCGAAAGAAGAAGAGGAAATAAGAGGACTAGAGTTTCTGGAAATGTTTCAAGAGGGATAAGTTCATCCCATTGAATTTAGGCGAGAGGGAGGGAAGAGGAAAATTCAGAAAAAGAGAGAGAGAAAAGAAAAAGATGGAATAGATTATCCCGAACCTGCCTCCGCCGCCGTCGCACGAACCTTTTATGATGGCCGCGTCTGGGTGGATTGTGGTGCTACCATTCCTTTAGGAGACCTTTCGGCTTCAGTCAAAACTCTTCCCCCTTAGTTTTGATAGATATTGATAATGTATGGTAACTCAACTTTGAGTATTGAATTGACTTTGTTGGTTGAGCGGAGTTCTTGTACAATTATATTAGTTCAATCTATAAAGGAAGGACAATCGATCGCACTTGGCTCATAACCACCTAACGGTGGCTCTTTACCCCCTCAAGACTTGCTTCTTATTTTGCCTTAACCCTTCATCTGTCTGCGAGCTGCGAGCAAGGCAGCTCTGCTCCGGAAATAAAAGAAGCCAGCAGGTCCTTTTCCGCTTGACCGCTAACTCATGAGCAAAGCCGCCTTTTGCCGCCCCTCATGCAGCATGAGCGGATCTTCACTAAAAGCCGGCTCTATTGGCGGAAAGAAGCTCACTCTGCCATGAGAACAAAGAAAGCCGCACTATCTCCTTGCAGCTTTGCCTTCCGCCCTTCGGTGGTATAGTAGGATGGATAACAAAGCCGCCTTCGGCCCTTCGCTTAGTAAGCCCCTCTTCGAGCCTCTACTGAATTCCGCTCGCCCCGGTCCTTAGTAGCGTTGACAAAGGCAACCTTTGGATTATGTTGTGACTGGTTAGGCTCGGTTGACTTTGTCAACGACACAAGCAAGGAGTTGACAAAGGAGAACAGCCCCCCTCTAAGGGGAATGGAATGTCGACCACAGGGTGAGATGATCTTAGAATACGAGGGCGAGTGACTGGTCAAGTCATGAAACTGAGTCATTTTTATCAACATGGCTGCAAGTGGACTGGGTTTATGTGTTTGAACTGACTACGACCAAAGTCATGGCTACTTCAACCAAAAAAAGGGCTACCCCCTATTAAAATCGAAAGAAGTACCTCACCTCACTTACGAAGAAGTAGTTAGAGCTGGGCTCCGAACTATTTCGGTTTGGTTTTGTTTCATGTTTATAAGAGCGGTCTTATCAAATAAGGGATCAGACCGCTCCTGGTGTTCGAACTAGTCATTAATGGTCGGCTTAATTGGTATCCTTTCGGTATGCGTTGCGAACACTTTTATAGCGTCTCATCTTCTCTAGAGAAGCGAAAATCGAACGGATAGAGCAGATGGTCCAACTACAGAACTTATTCTTTTTCATTACTTCCATGGTCGTGCCTCGTGGCACGGCAGCACCCGTACTATTGAAATGGTTCGTCAGTAGAGATGTTCCCACAGGTGCCCCTTCTTCCAATGGTACTATAATTCCTATTCCTATCCCTTCATTCCCTCTTTTGGTCTATCTACATTCCAGGAAATTCATACGCTCCATGGACAGAGCAAAAAGTGGAGTGTTGGTCAGAGCAAGCCGCCCTATTCTATTACCAGACATAATTGGGAGAAGCTCATCCGAAACTAGAGCTAGAAACGCCTCATTTCGTTTCGTTCCCGTTCTTCATTTCCTTCTTCTCGAATCCAAGGGGGACTTGTCAT